AGTCGGTTTACTAATGGGATGTCCTATTGCATTACAAAATTTCATTTTTGACAACGATTCAACTAAAGGAAGAATTGGAACAATTGTATCAAGTTTATTTATGGTATTATCTATTATCAACGAATTTTCGAGCATTTGACTCCGTACCACTAAGGGGTTTAGACATACACTTGAAAGATAACCCAAAAGGGAGAGGGAATGCTTGGATAATGAATTTATATAGATCTTTTCCGGGTGAAACCCCACATCAAAATGACATTGACATACATTGACAAAATAATATTTCCACTTTTTCATCGGAAAAAGCCTATCTTTTGAAGCCAGAATAGATTTTCCTTCATATCGAAAATAATGTATGAAAGAATCCTTAACCAAGCATAGGGTTGCCCGAAAATCGTTAGTAAAGCTTTCAGCAAAATCTTCTATTTTTTCATAGAAATATATTCGTTCAAAAAGGACTCGAAAAAATGTTGATTGTAAATGAAAAGATTGGTTACGAAGAAAGAAGAGAATAGATTCGTATTCATATACATGAAAATTATATAAGAACAAGAATAATCTTGGATTGTCCTTTGCAAAAATGGAAATAGATTTCTTTGAAATAATAAAACTGTTCAAATTCCAATACTCATGAAGAAAGAGTCGTAATAAATGTAAAGAGGAGGGATCTCTCACCCAGTAACGAAGTGTTTGAACCAATTTTTCTAGATGGATAGGGTAAGGTATTAGTACATCTGACACATAATTTAAATGTGGAAACTTACTCTCTAAAAAAGGAAATATTGAATGAAGTGATTGTAAATTATGAGATTTTACTATTTCTGACCTTTCTAAAAGGGATACTAATCGTCGGGAAAATGGAATTTCTACAATGACTGCAATCCCCCCCGATAGCATTTGAGAATGCAAATCTTTGTTGTACCTAAAAAGTAGATTTTGGTTTGAATCATTAACAGAAAAAATCAAATGATTCTGTTTATATGTTCGAGTAATTAAATGTTTTACAACTAATAAACTTGATTTAGATTTAATGTCATAACCCCTATTTTCCAACAAACTAGATCTATTTAAACCACGATCACGAACAAATGTATAAATATACTCCCGAAAGATAAGTGGGTATAGGAAGTCATTTTTTCGAGACCGATCTAGTTCGAAATATCTTTTGTATTTCTCTATTTTCATTTGAAATTCAATTTAATTGAAGCAAAGATAGGAGATTTTGGGGGTTATTCAATAATACATAGTGCGATACAGTAAAAACAAAAAAGTATAATAAGAAAAGAATAGATACTTCAGAAATTGGCAAATTGATCAACGGATTCTCTATTTTCTCTTTGTTCCATCGAATCGATTTATGTTCATTATAGGATAAGAAGATGGTTAGAAATCCTTTATTTTTTCACGCCAATCGCTCTTTTGATTTTGGAAAAAAAGTTATTTATCAATATACTCTTTCTTCTACACATCTAATTCCCCTTACAGTGGAGAATGACAATATAGTTAGGATTTATTAAAAAAATGGAAAATCCATTCATGGAAAAGCCTTTCCGCGCGGGCACTAATTTCTTTTTAACATCCAATTAGATCGGAAAATCGTTCAAATTAAGAACGGGAGCTCGTTGCTTTTTTGTTTCCCGATAATTAGAGCCATATAACTCTATCCATTTATTAACTCAGACCCACTTTAATAATAGAAATATTATAATTTTTTTTTTCGTTCTATATTCCGTACCAAGAATTCAAACAAGGTTTGGAACCGATCCAAAAAAATTTAGCAGAATTCTCCATTAATACGACATGCTATTTTTTCCATTCATTCCTTTCAGCAGGATCAGTCGTGGTCTTACAAACTATACCAAGGTATGGACGAATTTATTTCTTCATACAAATGCGTAAAAGACGTTAGCCGCACTTAAAAGCCGAGTACTCTACCATTGAGTTAGCAACCCCCCAAAAAATTACGTTATGTAGATATAATTATCATAAAAAAATAGAATCATCATTAAAAAATTTAATAACAAATTAAATAAAAAAAAGAAAGATAAAGTCAAATTTATATGATTTACAAATTTCTTATGGATGAAATATATATGTATATCATATTTCTTAATATACTATACTGGATTTGCTTTATTTTCTATATTTTATTTTATAAGTTATTTGCTTGCTTTTATTTTCTAAATTTTCTATTTTATTCTTTATTATTATAAACTTTATTATTATAAATTATATATATATTATTTTATATATATATATTTCAAAATTTTTATATTTTGTACAAAGATATAAAATATATATATAAAACTTAAAAAAACTGAAAGACTAAAATAAAGAGATAAATAGATCCGAAACTAAGATCTAATTGCCCAGATCGAATTATATTTATTTGATACACTGTTGTCAATATGAATGTAAATGTGTTGAGAAAAATATCTGCAATGAAGATTAGTTAAAATAAAAAACCAAAATTGCCTTTATTATGCTCTTACATAGAGAC